TCATTCTTCATCGAACCATATGGACCGATCTAGTAATGATGTGGATTGATCTAGCAATGATGGAATCATATTCTGTTTACTGAATCACATGAAATTTTACCCAACTACATATCATAGATGGAATGTATGAAATACGTATGAGCGGAGAAATAAAGAGATTTTTCTACTTAAAATAAGATTTGTTTGCAACAGATACAAATTGAAATGAATTAATAAAACATTCCTGGAAACAAAATTATGACGCTTAAACTTATGGAGTCTTATATAGAATATCAAAAGTGATCCAATTTCTACCTTATGATATTAGGATCTGCTGATTAGGTACCAGATAAAGTAAATGGATTCAGTATTTGATCTGTTCTCTATGAATGAGATAAAGACAGAAAGGAACCTTATAGAGTTTACCTTTTTTTTTTTAGGGCTTAACTTTTTTCGCGGATTCAGTTGTTCAAAAATGATTCGCAGAAAAGAGAGGCTTTTTTACCCATTTGTTAGTCGAATTCGTGGAATACGATTGAAGTGCACAATAAGGGGTTGTATTTATTAAGCACACGAAGACCATCTGCATATCGCTTATCCCAGTTCGACTTGGGGTAGGGTAACGTGGGCCGTACTATTACTATATCATAATTTCTATTTGCTATTCAATAATATTCAATTGAAAATTGAAGCGCGCTAATTAACTTAATTCCCTGGGGGAATATCATATATAAATAAGATCCCGGATTAGGTAGATCTGTGTAACGATTTCTGTTCGGGGGTTTACATATACACATAATTGTTGTTATACTTGAAATTGAAAAGGATTCATTTTTTTTTATTGATACTGATTAGTTGTGTATCAATTGCATTTTCTTATGCCATTAAGGAAACAAAAATGAGGATCCAAGAACTTTTCATGAATTAACAGCCAATTAAGTTAATGGGTCCCGTTTTATTTGTGTTGAATTTTTTATTGTTTATTGTGTGACTCAAAAATTTTTTCTTTCAATAGAAAACGGGAGGGTTTTAGGCGGTGTGTGTTTTGATATACTATACAATTAATAGAAGGATCCGGCTCCAATCAAAAAAGGAAGGATTTTTTTTCGTTTAGGTTTATTGGGAAAGAAATAAGGAAAATGGGATTCAAGATGCAAATACAATAAAAAAAGGAAAGGGGATTAAGTAATAACCTACCCAAAAAGGAATATTTCCAGTTATTTTTAGAATTTTGGCGGCATGGCCGAGTGGTAAGGCGGGGGACTGCAAATCCTTTTTCCCCAGTTCAAATCCGGGTGTCGCCTGATCAATAAAAAAACTCGAAACCCCTTTGCTTGCTTATGCTTATATAAATCGCCGAATCCTAGCATAAGCAGAGGAAAAGGACTTGAACTTCCAATACTCGCTTGATTTTAAGAAGTTGGAGGTTAAAAGACTGTCAATCTTTGCGCCTGGGATTCCAGGGAGGATTTTTGTATAGGAAGGGCTAGGCTATCAAGACTTCCATAATGTCTAATGGCCGAAATTATATAGTTGAGTGGGGAATTGGTAGTTGTGGTAAGGGGTGGAAGATGCTTTGTATACAGACTCGCGAGAATTTATGAGTGCTCAGACATTCAGGATTGGATGAATAATTGGCTTCTTTTATAGATTTTATAGAATAAAAATAAAGAATAAAAGTTGAAAAAAAAAAACTTCTTTATTCGGTAACATCCAAGCAAGAATGTAATAGAAAGTCTCCCGAGTGTCTTTGTGAAATATTCGGGAGGCCATAAGGATTAGATCAAACAGTAGATAGAGATATGGGATAGATAGTGATCTATCTTGATTGTATATTGTTATGCTTTTTTATTTTATTATGAAGGGTAACAAAAGAAACAAAACAATAGGTCTTACTATTCCTCAATTTTCCATTAATAGCATTCCCTCTATAATTACAAGAAAGTAACTGTGTATCTTGCTTGTACTTAATGCTTCCAAATTCTACCAGAAATCATATATGAACTTGTTATAGGTGGAGTTATTGGATTGGTTCATCAATAGCCTTCGTTCAGAATCCCTTTTTGACTCTGTGCCATTGATTACATTAGTATTAGTGATCAATAATGGAAGAGTTTCTTCATATTCATAGAGATAGGAGACATAATTCACATGGATATAGTAAGTCTTGCTTGGGCTGCTTTAATGGTAGTCTTTACATTTTCCCTTTCACTCGTAGTATGGGGAAGAAGTGGACTCTAGGGTCATTACTAATTTACTTGAGTTGAGTAATAAAACTGTATCAATAATTTAAGTTTCATAGATTGTTCTGCAAAGCGTTTTTAAAGAAAAATATCTTCATTTCAAAATTATAAGGGAATCCGGTTAAGGTAATGTAATAGATGAGGAATAACCTTTCAATTAAAATTAAATAAAAAAATATTTCAACGATTCCCATGTTCGTATTTTGAAAGTAAAAGGAATACACATGATATGAAATTTTTTCCAACCGAATTCATCCTAAATATTCTATTTTGATGCAACTAGCTTTTCATAGAATTCTATATGGATATTACAATGAGGAGCAACCAACCTCTTTTTTATTTGTTTCTCGCTTTACTGTTCAAAGAGGAAGTCTATCTGTTATTTATTATGTAGATACGTACTTTATACCGAGGAAAACATCGATATAATGTTTGTCCAACGAAGTACTACGCATAAATAATAAGATCGTGCGTGCGTTGGGCGATTCACATATTGCGCATTTACCTTTGTTTTAGATTCCTAGAAATATTCTTTATGTTGTATCGACTCACTTAATTATCATGGTTCACGCGATAGAAATAGGTGGTATGGACTACTCTTTTTACAAATATAAAGAATTTCCCATGGAATTCCTTGAATCACCTGAAAGTAGCTAAATCAATTACTCCTTTTCGGAATGCTAAAAAAAGATGACGACTGGGTTTATTTTCTATAATCTATTCTATGCCCGTACCATATCTTCTTCCATTGATTTGATTATTTCGTCGGATCCCAGGATCCATATTGGAGAAATAAATAAAATAATAATAAACTAGAAATTTAGAACCGTAAGACATAAGAGTCAAAGTGGGCAGTCGATTATATCATATTCATCAAAATCGGTACAAATCAAATGGATGTAGCATGCATGTAGCAAAGAACTCGAATTGGGGTACTATTTATATGTATATTGCAATATGTCATTTAGTATCTACGTATATATCAATATACATAGTACAGAGTGATCCATATTAATTAAGCCTTATATATCTTTGTCAAACTTTCTAATTTTATATAATAATCGATAGTGTGGTAGAATTATACACTAATAAATAGTGTGGTAGAAAGGTTCCTATATTTCTTTCTACCATACTATCAGATCTCATATACTGCTGATTTTAATCCGCTCATTTCATTTAAGACGTGGAATTTGAACCCCTTTACATTTCTTCCATTATTGATAAGAACTCAGAAGTAAAGCTTAAAGCTTTATTCAATCAAATTAATCATTTTGACTGACTGTTTTTACGTAAATAATAAGTAAAAAAGCAGTAGGAACTAGAATGAACAGTGCAGTAGCAATAAATGCGAGAATATTGACTTCCATAATTTCATCGTTTTTTTACTTCATAATAACTCGGGATCTAATCCCATAGAGATTCTAAATCTTTCTCGTGTAAATTCAACGGGAGGAATACATCCCGCTGATATTGAATCGGATCAATATCATGAATAACAATATCTGAGCTATCAAATCTATTCATCGTCGAGAATGGAATAGTATAACATAGGAAGATCTTTTATCCATACGGAATAAAAACGTAATCAAAAAGGAAATTCCTGCTCCAATCAAGAATCCCCTTGAATTTAGCATTCTTTATCCATTCGTTATTTTCTATAACCTACCGTCTTCTTTAATTTTAATAGAATCATATCATATAATGAGGTAGCATCTGACCCACCTTCCACTTCCATTGGTCACAAACAAACCCAAATAGTAGAAGTGAAATGGAAAAAGGAAGAAGAAAAGATCTAATTGATAAATTAATTCACTATTTTTTTTTAGTTTATTCTTTCTTCGATAGGCCCTTCCCTTTCAATGGGAATAAAAAAAGATTATTCATTCCCTCACTAAGAGAGGAGGTGTGGATCTTTTCTTTGTTTGATCTTTCTTTTATTAAAATAAAAATGCTCCTTTCTTTCCTTCGATTGGTACTGGGACACAAAAAATGAAGTGTACAGTTTGATAAATAGATTTAGATTGTTTCCAATTAGTAATTTAGGTTATAAAAAATCGGAGCTAGAAGGGGGATAGCTTTAATCTGAAATTTTTTCAAGGTAACTATGTTAAAATTAAGTGAATTTTGTATCGTACAATAAAAGAATCCAAATTTCTGTATGTGCTCTGGTGATACGGGTATTGGATTCCCTTCCACGGATCAGGAGCAATCAAAAAACGGACAAATCCAGTAAAGTACACTATCTCTTGGAATCCTAAATATGGTGCTACCAACCATTGTAGCAATCCACATATGTCTATCCCCCACCGATCGGTACTAATTGATTGAAGTAATTGAAATTGCCATTATTGTATTTTCTCAATAAGAAATTAGAAACGAAAAATAAAGAAACAAATAAGGACCCTCTGGGAATTAGATTCCACTCCTCACCCCGCCCCTTGAAAGAAAATAAAGAGATGAATCAGTGGACTCATCGGATACTAGGTCGGGACTGACGGGGCTCGAACCCGCAGCTTCCGCCTTGACAGGGCGGTGCTCTGACCGATTGAACTACAATCCCAGAGAAATAAGGCATATAGCACACACACATATATTCTTAATAATTTTTTTTAATTAAAACTATTTCCATTTAGAATTGTCGTATTGTAACAGAGAAAAAGGTGATATATTAATATTAATATCCACACAGATATGCGCTTTAGTGAGAACTACAGGGATTACTAGTAATCCTATTGTCAAATCGTGTGAAATCTATTGATAAGAAATCTTTCAATGAAA